CTATTAGTGGAATAGCTTCAGGTACACCAGTAACGATTTTGACTGCCCAATAACCAATTTGATCCCAAGGTAAGGAATAGCCAGTTACACCAAAAGATGCCGTTAATACAGCCAAAACCACACCTGTAACCCAAGTTAATTCGCGGGGTTTTTTAAACCCACCAGTGAGATACACACGAAATACGTGTAGAATCATCATTAGAACCATCATACTTGCTGACCATCGATGAACGGATCGGATTAACCAGCCAAAGTTGGCCTCAGTCATTATATATTGAACAGAAGAGAAAGCTTCTGTAACAGTAGGACGATAGTAAAAAGTCATAGCAAAACCTGTAGCTACTTGTACTAGAAAACAAGTAAGTGTGATCCCCCCTAAACAATAAAATATATTGACATGAGGAGGCACATATTTACTGGTTATATCATCTGCAATCGCCTGAATCTCAAGACGTTCCTCAAACCAATCATATACTTTATTGAGATAGGTAACTCGGGTAGATGACTCCCCCTCTGAGAACCGTATATGAAAATTTCATTTCATACGGCTCAAGCTGAAAGACCAAAATACTGATTTCAACGGATATTTTATAGGTTAAAACTTCTTAACCACTTGATTGATTTGAATGAACATATGAAGTAAGAAAATCCGTAATTTGATCTTTGTGATTATAATGCCAAAAAATATCAAGTTGGCTCATTTCTTTTTTTTTTATGTTGATAGTTACAGGCCTCTTGAATTTTCTCCTTCCTATTTTGAATTTTTATTGTTTATTGGATTTATTGTTTTCTGTGCATAAATTATACTTCTTCTTTTTTACTAAATTGATAGGAATTTTCTTGTTGAGACCCTATGAATCACTTTGAAACCTCAGATTTATACTAGAACCACGATGATTTATTTTCAAGCTAAACTCAAAGGATCTCTGAGTAAGAATCCTTTGATTTATCATTTTTTATAGATCCAATGACTTGACTCAACAAAATTGACAGAAAGAGTTGTGCTTCGGTCAAAATAAAAATATGAATGAAGTATAATTCGTTTGATTTAAAAAATATATATTCTGAAAATATATATTCTAGTTAATATATTCCCGTTTTTTGAGTCCGGTTACGAGGTCTGACTGAAAAATAGGTATAAATCATAGTTCAATTTTTTCTTTTCTTGGTCTATTATATTTATTTCGTGCTCCAGATACTAGAATAAATATCTGACGAGGTAGAATTCATTATCTTGTTAGAGATCAATAAAAAACCCATTCATTCTGTTATTATTCATAGGATCAATTATAACAAGTCACACACTCATTTTCCAAAAATACCGAAACAAAAAAGTCCACGATCGAACTACCAAAATCTTTTCTTTAGAAATCAAGATTTTAGCATTAGTAGTAATTTTTTCTTTACTGGAAAGATCAAAACCTCATAAAACCTAATTCCTAGTAATCCCATCCAATAAAACAGAAGAGTTATAAATTTCCAAAAGAATACATAGGAATACAGCAAATAAAGCCATTGCAACTCCCATAAGTGGTGTAGTACCCCAGCCCGGAGCTACTTTACCATATTCTGAATTTAAGGGTTTCAATAAATCCCCGACAGGAGTTCGTCTTGATCCAGATCTAGAACTATCTTCAACGGTTTGTGTAGCCATAAATCGTATTCTATTAAATAATGATTGGTTAAGATCTGTTGACTTTGTATACTATTCTGTTGTATTTCTAAATAAATGATCTTATATCGTATAGTAGATCCATTCTGGAAATTATTAAAAAATGGAAACAGCAACCTTAGTCGCGATCTTTATATCTGGTTTACTTGTAAGCTTTACTGGGTACGCCTTATATACCGCTTTTGGGCAACCCTCTCAACAACTAAGAGATCCATTCGAAGAACATGGGGATTAGTTGAAGTAATTGAAGTAATGAGCTTCCCTTATTGGTAGACTCATTACTTCAATTCAATTAAATTGTTTCAAGATTTATTTCATTTTTTTATTTTAGTTGGAACCTTAGGTGGTTCTCGAAAAAAGATAGCGAAAAAGATTATCCCTAAAATCGAGACTAAAAGGAATGTATAAACCAATGCTTCCATAGATTCGATTGTGGTTTACAATTATAGCTTCCACACCTATTCACTTGAGATCATTTATCTTATAAATAAAGAAAAAGAATCAAAGAGAAGATGATGATTAAAATAAAGATTCTTTTTTCTTGTACCCGATGAACAAAAAAAGAGGAAAGAAATCAATATACCAACCACAAAAATGCTCTATAAGACAGTTTGTCTCTTTGTAGTTGGATCTCCAACTTTTTGGAATGTTCCAAATTCCACTTGAGCATCCAAATCTGGATCAATACCAGCAAAAACATCTCTGAACAAGGTTCTAGCGCCATGCCAAATGTGTCCGAAAAAGAAGAGCAAGGCGAATGTAGCATGGCCAAAAGTAAACCAACCCCTTGGACTACTACGAAAAACACCGTCAGATTTCAAAGTAGCTCGATCTAATTCAAAAATCTCACCTAATTGTGCACGTCTAGCATATTTTTTAACAGTAGCAGGATCTGAATAAGTTACTCCATTAAGTTCACCACCATAGAACTCAACAGTTACACCTACTTGTTCAACACTATATTTAGATTCTGCCCTTCTAAAAGGAACATCGGCTCTAACAATCCCGTCTTCATCTACCAAAACTACCGGAAATGTTTCAAAAAAGGTAGGCATACGACGTACAAAAAGCTCCCGACCTTCTTTATCTCTAAAAAGGGGGTGTCCTAACCATCCAACCGCTATTCCATCTCCGTTATCCATTGAACCTGCTCTAAATAATCCCCCCTTTGCCGGATTATTACCAATGTAATCATAAAAAGCTAATTTATCAGGAATTTTAGACCAAGCTTCCGATAAACTTAGATTTTCGGCTAGCCCGGCGCTAACTCTTCGATATATTTCTTGTTGAAAGTATCCCTGGTCCCATTGATAACGAGTAGGACCAAATAATTCGATTGGGGTAGTTGCTGAACCATACCACATAGTTCCTGCAACAACAAAAGCTGCAAAAAAGACAGCAGCAATACTACTGGAAAGTACAGTTTCAATATTGCCCATGCGTAATCCTTTGTATAGACGTTGAGGCGGACGGACACTCAGATGGAATAAGCCTGCTAATATACCTAAGGTGCCTGCAGCAATATGATGAGAGGCTATTCCTCCTGGAACAAAAGGATCAAAACCATCCACACCCCAAGCTGGATTGACAGCTTGTACTTTTCCAGTTAGTCCATAAGGATCGGACACCCATATTCCAGGACCGTACAAACCTGTTACATGGAATGCGCCAAAGCCAAAGCAAGCTACACCTGAGAGAAATAAATGAATTCCAAAAATCTTGGGCAAATCCAACGAAGGTTTTCCTGTACGTTCATCACAGAATACTTCTAAGTCCCAATATACCCAATGCCAGATAGCTGCCAAGAAGCACAAACCAGAAAACACTATATGTGCCGCTGCAACACCTTCATAACTCCAAATACCTGGATTGGTTACAGTTCCTCCTGAAATATTCCAACCGCCCCATGAATTGGTTATTCCTAAACGAGTCATGAAAGGTATAACGAACATACCCTGTCTCCACATTGGATCAAGAACAGGATCAGAGGGATCAAAAACCGCTAATTCGTATAAAGCCATCGAACCGGCCCAACCAGCAACTAGAGCTGTGTGCATTATATGAACAGAAAGTAATCGACCGGGATCATTCAATACGACAGTATGAACACGATACCAAGGTAAACCCATGGAAACACCCCTTTATCAAAGAAAAATAGAAACTATATCACCTTATTTTATCGCATTAAAGTAAGAAGACTATATACTGTGTACCTAACCTAAAACTCTTTTTCAGTAGATTCTGTGGGTTCATTTTGATTTCATCTCATTGAAAATCAAAATAAGGGAACAACTCTGTTCGTAAGAACAAAGAGAAGCAGATCTATTCTATACCCGATAAGTACCAATACGCAACGGGAAGATTGCATTATTGGAGAATAAATGGATACTTTTTGATCATTCGAATGATCAATCAATCCCTTCGTTACAGTTTTTTTGAATCGACCTATAAAATAAAAAGAAACCCATTAAATAAAGAAATAAAATTAATTAAGAAGATCTAATCAAGAATTTGATGTGTGTACAATAGCTATGGGATTAGCAGGGACATCTTTGATCCTGGCCGGAGGAACAATTACTAGATGGATAGCATACCCTAAAGCTAGGATTTTGATTCACCAACCTAGAAGTGCCCGTATTAGGACAAATACAAATTATAGATGTATTAATGATGGAAGCAGAAGATATGCTTGAACTTCGTAACACAATTGCGGATATTTATGCAGAAAATACAGGTAAACCTGTAAATGTTATACAGAAGGATCTGGAAAGAGATTCTTTTATGTCGGTAACAGAAGCTCAAGATTATGGTATTATCGATCACGTAGCGTAGCAAAGTTCAAAAAAGAAAATGAAATAAAAGAGTGATCTGAGTGATTTTGTGTAAATCTATTTTAAAGTTGAATTTTCCTTTTTTGAATATTAAGTATTCAATATTCAAAAAGGGAAAATTTATTTATTTAAATTTAATAGGGTTCTTAATCTTTATATAGTAAGAAGAATACTCGATGAAAAAAATTGCCTCCAATAGGATTTGAAGCTATACCAAAGGTTTAGAAGAGCTCTGTCCTATCCGTTAGACAATGGACGCTTTTCATACCATTGCTCGAATATGCTATATAAATAAATATAGGAAGATAGAGCACGATTTAAACATAGGAGAAAGAGGGGATGGACAAATTCGAATTTGTAATAGAAAGGTTACACTAAGAGTATTAAATTCCCAGTCATTTTTTTTTATGTGTTTTGAATAATTATTATGAAATCCAAATGAGTCCATATTCAATCTATTTATGGAAGAACTGTATTTCTATGCAATATGAGATATT